AGACGAGGTACCTGGACCTTTTTCATTACTCATTGCTTTTTCATGGAGTGGTAAGGTTCCACTTCATACTGACGACGGCCGAGGAGGGTTCAAATCTATTCCCGCCCGCAATCAATCATCCCTAAAGGGGTGGTTGATTCCCTCTTCCTACAGAAAGTTTCTTTTCTCACGACCTGACAAGCCCACGCCTGCCTCGTAAGCAAATCTTTTTTTCAGTATCAATAAAATAATAACATATGAAGATGCAGAAAAGATAGGCATTCTCCTTCCGCCTAAACACTTGGATGTAGCAGCATGGGTCGTCACTGCCCAACCCCAGCTGTGCATCGCGCGAAAATACTTATATCTCCTCCGGAGTAGACGGGTGATCATTTTCCTAGCAAGTCATTCCGGGTGCGAAAGGACAAATACAAGCTAGATAGGAGAATGTCAGGATCAATTACCGAAGAAGATATAACTATTTCGTAAGTTGCAGAGACAGACTAGTTGGGACAGCAGAACCGGCTTCTAATAAAAATCATTCGAAAAAAAAAAGAGTTCGCGTCACAAGAAGTGGGTCTGGAATAAAGTATTCCGTGTGATCCCGATAATGGGATCTATTAATATACCCGATAGGATTGATGCTAGTGCACGAATGATCATAGCTATTTCAATAGAACTTTTTGAAATTGATGGAGAAACTAATGAATTTCGTATATAAGTTGTGGATACATCGCTCCTCCCATTCTTCCCAGTGAACATTAATTTAATTATTTTGAGATAATAGTAGATAGAAATGACACTTGTGACGAGCGCTACCAGAACTGATGGGTACGAACCAGCTTTCCATCCATGCCAAAAGAGATAGAGTTTACCAAAAAAACCGGATGGTGGAGGGATACCCCCTAGGGATGGTGAACGTAAAACCGGAGAGAATGTTAGAACAGGATCCTTCATGTATAATCCCGCGTAATCCCTAATATTATCAGTTCCGGTTCGTAAACCGAATGAGGTGATACGAGCAAAAGTTCCCAGATTCATGAGTATATAAATAAACGTATAAGTTATCATACTTGCGTAACCGTTCTCCGGGTCTGCAGCAAGTACCCCAATCATAATATATCCAATTTGGCTTATAGAGGGATAAGCTAGCATACGTTTCATGCTTATTTGAGTAACGGCAATTAGATTTCCTAATATCATGCTAGAGGCAGCTAATAATCCTACCACCATATGCCACTCATTAGGGAAATGTGGAAAAATTAGACCGAAGAGTCGCGTAAATAAAGCCGGAGCTGCTACTTTAGAGGTAACAGGGAGAAAAGCAACGACTGGTATAGGAGAGTCAGAGTCGAAAAGAAGATTTCCGATCTTTCCGCTCATTCAGAACCGTGCATGAAATTCTTACTTCACACGGCTCTTGGTTCATAAGAGATTCACAACTGATATTGCTCCCGGAACCTTCCTCGTGTATGTCTCAAATCCATTCTTCCTTGAATAATTCATAATCATTCAATATGAGGACTAATTGTTAACTTCTCGAGGAATCCCTCATCATTTGGTTAGATTACCCACCAGCAGTTTCGTCTCGAATTCTTTCTCGCTTGTTTGTCCTTCTTCATTTCTCAACGGAATCCTTTCAACAACTCAAACTACTTGTTGAGTTGGTAGGCACACACGCTGGGCGGGAGAGGCAAATTGCAACTTTTTTCGTTCCTTG